GGGTGGTAAGTTGATCATTTACCGATCGGGGTCTGATCGATCCTATTTTTTCTTTATTTGATGTAAGGTAAGGGTCAATTTTATTGTAGAGCCGTATGCAATGCATAATGCCCGTACGGTTGTTCGATTCTATCTTTTTTTCTTGTTATTCTTTTATCTTTCTTTTATCTTCCCCTCATCATGCGAAATAAAGAAACCTTTTATTTTCTTATATCATCAGGGTAATGATCCATCAACCTGCTGGTTCTTTTTCTGAAGTAGCAACGGGAGAATTCATCCTGGAAGTGGGAGAACTGCTGAAACTACGTGAAACCCTGACAAGGGTTTATGTACAAAGAACGGGCAAACCCCTATGGGTTGTCTCCGAAGACATGGAAAGAGATGTTTTTATGTCAGCAACAGAGGCCCAAGCTTATGGAATTGTTGATCTTGTAGCGGTTGAATGACAATAGCCTGGATTTCGCATCAATTCGTGATTTGAAATTACCCCTGCCGAGTTTCATATTAATATATTATGACTTTTATTTACTATTCTATTCAATAAAAGGAATTCATAATCATGCGGTTAGGATCGATCTAAACCAGTCCATTATGTATATGATTCAACATGCCAACGATTAAACAACTTATTAGAAATACAAGACAGCCAATTAGAAATGTCACAAAATCCCCCGCGCTTCGGGGATGCCCTCAGCGTCGAGGAACATGTACTAGGGTGTATGTGCGACTCGTTCAGATCATGAACTAGAACAAAGGAAAGAGAGCCATGTTCGAATATCAATGATCAAATAGGATAGAACGGAAAACGAACTACATTTCCTATCTAAAAATAAGAAAATGGAGCATATCCCTTTTATTGTGTATGAAATTTATGGTTTCTATTGGTGTAAATCCACTCACCTCAATTCAAGATGAGAAGCAATTCTCCATTGGTAGCAAATGGTTATCCATTAAGCGGAGGAAATCTTAGTTAATATAGACCCCTCTTGCAAGAACGGACTAACAGGGTCAGCTACCCAGCCAACCTTCATAATTAAATACCGTTACTGTATAGGTAGAGCTCGTTGTGAAAGACCTATTACTGGATAATTCATGGGTAGAGCCGAAGAATGTGAACTATACAAGTTAGCAATAACATTGATTAAATGAAGTAAAGGCTCCGGTGTATAGAGAAGACCTCACCGTTTAAGAATTAACCATAGAAACGATGGAATCCACTATTTCTTTATCATTGCTATTTTTTTTATTTTTAATACCTAGTATAGTACAATTTCGTATTTCGAGGCGAAACGCCTATAAAAAAGAAAAAATCGTGGTTGGGAAGGTTATAGTAGCCAAAGCCGTTGGAATTTTTAGTTTATACATTGGAAAAATCCGTTTTGTTATTAATATACTAGGAAAGGGGCAAAAGAATAACTGAAAGAAAGGAAATCTATTAGTTATTCGTGAAAGTTTCATTTATTCAATGACCAGAATTAGACGGGGATATATCGCTCGGAGACGTAGAACAAAAATTCGTTTATTTGCATCAAGCTTTCGGGGGGCTCATTCAAGACTTACTCGAACTATTACTCAACAAAAAATAAGAGCTTTGGTTTCGGCTCATCGGGATAGGGATAAGCAAAAAATCAATTTTCGTCGTTTGTGGATCACTCGAATAAATGCAGCAATTCGTGAAAGGGGGGTATGCTATAGTTATAGTAGATTAATAAACGGTCTGTACAAGAGACAGTTGCTTCTTAATCGTAAAATACTTGCACAAATAGCTATATCAAATAGGAATTGTCTTTATATGATTTCCAATGAGATCATAAAAGAAGTAGGTTGGAAGGAATCCACCGGTTAAACGGAGTTGCCCGGAGAATGAACTCCGGGAAGGTCGAATAAAAATGAATAGAATATGATAAAATATGAGAAAGTAGTCAAAATAAATATGAATCAACAAGTTAAATAAAAAAATTTATTCTTCCCAGATTATTATTTGTTTTCTTACGACACGAGAATTCAATCCGGATTCTTGGATTTTTCCAACAAAATATCAATCCCCGTTTGAGTTCGGATGGGAATTCGAATTCAAGTGAAGAAAGAGTAAACCTATCTTTTTCTGGCTCTAAGACTAGGAGTTCTAGTGGTCGACTCGGTTCTTTCAAATTGTTTCTCATTATTAAGAAAAGGTAACAAAGATAAAATACGAGCTTGTTTTATAGCAATAGTAATTAATCGTTGTTGTTTCAAGGTCAATCTATTCACTCGTCTAGATAATATTTTTCCCTGTTCACTAATAAATCGACTAATTAAACTCATGTTTTTATAATCAATTCGATCCCCCGATTGGATCGGGGGCAAACGCCTACGAAAAGATCGCTTGGATTTAAGAAAAGTTCGCTTGGATTTATCCATGGTTTGGTTAGTTTATTTCTTATCCCTAAAATCCTATTTCAGCCGTATCTCTAATTAGAATAAAAAAATAGGATTTGGTTTGTTTATAATTATCTTTAAC